ATGGTATAGATCAACCGGAAGAAGTATGCATAAAAGTATTTGCCCCAAGGAGGAATCCTAGAATTCCGTCTGTTTTCTGGATTTGGAAAAGTGCGGATTTTCAAGAAAGAGAATCTTATGATATGTTGGGAATCTCTTATAATAATCATCCACGTCTGAAACGTATCTTAATGCCTGAAAGCTGGATAGGATGGCCTTTACGTAAGGATTATATTGCCCCTAATTTTTATGAAATACAAGATGCTCATTGAATAATCAGAAAATAATCTTCACTTCTACCACAACTACAACTCTAGATATTCAAAGAGATGAAGTCTCATTAACATATTATGGATAAGTTAAATAAAATAAATAAATAAAAAAAAAAAAAGACAATACAATTAGAGAGATTCATTAAGATTTTATGATTTTGAAGATACTTTTGGGGGATAAGCCCAGTCAATAGGCTGAAACTCAAAGAGTTCATGATGCCGAACTATGTACCGCGCACGTCATTTAGATGGGCTCCAGAAAGTCACATAGGAGGAAATAAAGAAATAAAATATGAAAAGAAAATAGAAAGGGGATCAGATTCTATTTATTTGTACTGTATCGGAGATGAATCTTGGCTATTCGTACCCTTCAACTCCCCTAGACTAGACTTTTAGGTTTTTCAACCAACCAATTTACCTTTTGTAATATGTATGAAGATGAAGTATTAATATTTTCTTTTACATATTTTTTATACATATAAAAAAAAGTATAGACTCTTTACTCATCTTTAACTATTTTATTCTATAAATAGAATAAGTACATCCCCGATGGATAAATATGTATCATGATTTATATTATGTAATGAATATGTATGTCGACCCATATCAATTAATTTGTAGAATAGATACTCATACAAATTGCTCATGTGCCAGGAACCAGATTTGAACTGGTGACACGAGGATTTTCAGTCCTCTGCTCTACCAGCTGAGCTATCCCGACCATTCCTCACGCACCATCCTCATTTTAATAGAGGACTTGGGTCTATGTCAATTAAAAAGACGAAAGGGGGATTGGAAAGTCTTATCCAGCCAGGTCCTGGTGGAATTTCTTGGATCTTCAAAAAAAAAGACTTTGTAAGTTTCAGTACAGTACGAGTAATAAAATGAATTATTAATTATTCAAATTTAACATTGGGATTCCTTTCTCAAAGATGTTCATTTGTACGTGTTTCATCTATATCACAAGGCTTGTGATAAGAAAAAAACTTTCGCTCAGATACGTTTGTAGAATTAGAATAAACGAGAAAGATAACGAATTTTGAACCGCTAACGAAATGAGAAGGTAGGATAAATAATTAGGGAATCAGATGGACCTTTTTGGGGATAGAGGGACTTGAACCCTCACGATTTTTAAAGTCGACGGATTTTCCTCTTACTATAAATTTCATTGTTGTCGATATTGACATGTAGAATGGGACTCTATCTTTATTCTCGTCCAATTAATCAATTCTTCAAAAGATCTATCAGATTTTGATGGAGTAACTGATTTGATCAATGAATATTTGATTCTTTTTTCAACTTATAATTGATTCACAACAATTCTTTCATTTTTCATGAAAATTAAAAGAAATACGGATTTGTGTTGTCATTAATCATTTGAAGATAGTATTTCAGTACGTATAGAGTTTTATTCTTCATCCTTTCTGGAGTGATTCTTTTACTAACGCACTGCAGCCAACTCGATTTGTTAGAACAGCTTCCATTGAGTCTCTGCACCTATCCTTTTGTATTATCGCTTTCTGAACCCTTGTTTGTTTTCAGAAAACCGGATTTGGCTCAGGATTGCCCATTTTTAATTCCAGGGTTTCTCTGAATTTGAAAGTTATCACTTGGTAGGTTTCCATACCAAGGCTCAATTCAATTAAGTCCGTAGCGTCTACCAATTTCGCCATATCCCCCCTTTTGTGATTAGGATCTCATTATGATACCGTTTTTCCTTTTTATTTCATTTATATTATGATGGAACTGTTGAATTCATTAGATAGCGGTTCTCATATTGAAAACTGTTTTCTTATATTTGGATTTCTTGTCTATCTTCTTTCATCTCTCTCGCAAACTCATATTTGGTCCAATTAGAATCTATTATTTCTCTATTCACAAATCAATATAGAATATAGATGGATACATATCACATAATATAGTATACTTAATACTATATTATTATATATGATACTATATTATTATATATGAATATATAGTATTATTACACCTATATTATAATTCTACTTAATATATATTTTACATATATATACATTTCCCTATTTATATCGTTTTTAGCGTACAATTTTGAATACTTGAACGGTCGATTCTTTTGTTTTTGTCTTATCTTTGCGAATTTCAAATAACTATAACTAAAAGGGAATCTATTTAATATAATAGCCATAACGAATCTAATGGCTATAACTAATAATTCCTTTTTTTTTTAATAATTAAATTTAGAATGGATAATTTAATATAATGTAATTAAT